CGACCCAATGTTTTATTTCTGTCCTAGTTGATCCTGATTCGACATTAGAAGTATATTGATTGTTCCCCAATAACCGAATACTTTTTTCTGTAAATACTGCATATTTGATTCCATCCATAAATCCATTTTCTTCCCTATGAGTTCCAGTATCGATAAGAATTCTAGTTCTTACTGTTCATATGTTATGGTATGAATATACCATACCAATTCGGTATGTATGGATGATGAGATTCCATTGATACAGAGCCAATTCTAATAGACTTATTGAACGTTCCCATTGGCGTGCATCCAGCAGGAATTGAACCTACGAATTTGCCAATTATGAGTTGGGCGCTTTAACCATTCAGCCATGGATGCTTAACAGGGATCATCGTACATCGTGAATAACCAAATTCCAATTGAAATGAAATCTTTAGGAGGAATCAATGAGAGGACATCAATTTAAATCCTGGATCTTCGAATTGAGAGAGATATTGAGAGAGATCAAGAATTCTCAATATCTCTTAGATTCATGGACCAAATTCAATTCAGTGGGATCTTTCACTCACATTCTTTTCCACCAAGAACGTTTTATGAAACTCTTTGACCCCCGAATTTGGAATATCTTACTTTCACGTGATTCACAGGGTTCAAGAAGCAATCGATATTTCACGATCAAAGGTATAGTACTGCTTGTAGTAGCGGTCCTTATATCTCGTATTAACAATCGAAAGATTGTCGAAAGAAAAAATCTCTATTTGATGGGGCTTTTTCCTATACCTATGAATTCCATTGGACCCAGAAATGAGACATTGGAAGAATCTTTTTGGTCTTGCAATATCAATAGGTTGATTGTTTCGCCCCTGTATCTTCCAAAAGGGAAAAATAGTTCTGAGAGTTGTTTCGTGGATCCGCAAGAGAGTACTTGGGTTCTCCCAATAAATAAAAAGTGTATCATGCCTGAATCTAACCGGGGTTCGCGGTGGTGGAGGAACCGGATCGGAAAAAAGAGGGATTCTAGTTGTAAGGTATCTAATAAAACCGTAGCTGGAATTGAGATCTCATTCAAAGAGAGAGATAGCAAATATCTGGAGTTTCTTTTTTTATCCTATACGGATGATCTGATCCGCAAGGACCATGATTGGGAATTGTTTGATCGTCTTTCTCCGAGGAAGAAGCGAAACATACTCAACTTGAATTCGGGACAGCTATTCGAAGTCTTAGGGAAAGACTTGATTTGTTATCTCATGTCCGCTTTTCGTGAAAAAAGACCAATTGAAGGGGGGGGGTTCTTCAAACAACAAGGAGCTGAGGCAACTATTCAATCAAATTATATTGAGCATGTTTCCCATCTCTTCTCGAGAAACAAGTGGGGTATTTCTTTGCAAAATTGTGCTCAATTTCATATGTGGCAATTCCACCAAGATCTCTTCGTTAGTTGGGGAAAGAATCAGCACGAATCGGATTTTTTGAGGAACGTATCGAGAGAGAATTTGATTTGGTTAGACAATGTGTGGTTGGTAAACAAGGATCGGTTTTTTAGCAAGGTACGGAATGCATTGTCAAATATTCAAAAAGAAAGATCGATTCTTTGGGATCCTTCCTTTCTTCAAACGGAAGGAACAGAGATAGAATCAGATCGATTCCCGAAATGCCTTTTTGGATCTTCCTCAATGTCCCGGCTATTCGCGGAACGTGAGAAGCAGATGAATAATCATCTGCTTCCGGAAGAAATCGAAGAATTTCTTGGGAATCCTACAAGATCAATTCGTTCTTTTTTCTCTGACAGATGGTCAGAACTTCATCTGGGTTCGAATCCTACTGATACTGAGAGGTCCACTAGAGATCAGAAATTTTTGAATAAAAAAAAGGATGTTTCTTTTGTTCTTTCCAGGCGATCGGAAAATAAAGAAATGGTTGATATATTCAAGATAATTACGTATTTACAAAATACCGTCTCAATTCATCCTATTTCATCAGATCCGGGATCTGATATGGTTCCGAAGGATGCACCGGATATGGACAGTTCCAATAAGATTTCATTCTTGAACAAAAATCCATTTTTTTATTTATTTCATCTATTCCATGGCCAGAACAAGGGGGGATACACGTTACACCACGATTTTGAATCAGAAGAGAAATTTCAAGAAATGGCAGATCTATTCACTCTATCAATAACCGGGCCGGATCTGGTGTATCATAGGGGATTTGCCTTTTCTATTGATTCCTACGGGTTAGATCAAAAAAAATTCTTGAATAAGGTATTCAACTCCAGAGATGAATCAAAAAAGATTTCTTTTTTGATTCTACCTCCTCTTTTTTATGAAGAGAATGAATCTTTTTATCGAAGGATCAGAAAAAACTCGGTCCGTATCTACTGCGGGAATGATAATGATTTGGAAGATCCAAAAATAAAAACGGCGGTATTTGCTAGCAACAACACAATGGAGGCAGTCAATCAATATAGATTGATCCGAAATCTGATGCAAATCCAATATAACACCTATGGGTACATAAGAAG